GAAATGATGGAAAAGAAAAAATATCTTTTACGTATCCACCTAGTTTGTCAACCTTCCGGGAAATGATAAAAAGAAAAATGGATTTGTTCACAGAAGAAAAACGGCCCCCTGATGAATTGTATGATCATTGGATTTCTACTAATGAACAAAAAAAGAAGAATCTCAGCAAAGAATTTCGAAATCGAATTGAAGTTCTAAAAAAAGGATCCATTACTCTAGATGTGCTGGAAAAAAAGAGTAGATTATGTAATGATGAGACTAAAAAAGAATACTTGCCTAAAATAGATGATCCCTTTTTGAATGGTCCCTATCGCGGAAGGAGAAACATTTTTTTTTCTTCCTCAATCAGAAATGAAACTTCGATAAAAAATGACATCGAGAAAAGATGGATAAATAAGATCCAGGGTATACTTTTTACTACTGATTATGATTATGAAAAATTGGAAGAGAAAATAGATACATTTGATCAAAATTCATTATCAACAGAAAAAAAAAATGATTTTTTTCCGTTTTCAAAAATGGAATTCAAAATCCAACAAGGAAGAATTGTCTTCGAAGATCAAATCAATATTTGCAAATTCATCTTCATCCAAAATGTCAATCCAGAGTCTAAAAGACTAAAAGAAATAAGTAAAAAAGTAAAAAGATGGTCATCAAAATTAATCGATCATTTGGAACAACAAGAGGGAGAAAATGAAGAAACTGTAGCCGAGGATCATGAGATTCGTTCAAGAAAAGCCAAACGTGTAGTTATCTTGAATGATAACAAAGAAAACAATGATATTAATAAAAAGAGCAATAATAATCCGGATGAAAGAGACGAAGTGGCTTTGATACGGTATTCCCAACAATCTGATTTCCGTAGAGACATCATCAAAGGTTCCATGCGTGCCCAAAGACGTAAGACAAACATCGGGTCGTTTTTTCAAGCAAATTTGCATTCCCCTCTTTTTTTGGAGAGAATAGACAACCCCTTTTTGTCTTTTGACATCTCCCAAATACAAATACAAAAATTCATTTTAAAAAAAGGGAAAAAAGCAACACAATTAGAATTAAGAATTCTAGATTATACACAAGAAAAGGAGAAAGAAAAAAAAGAAGAATACAAAAGACAAGAAAAAGTACGAATAGAAATAGCGGAAGCATGGGATAACATTCTATTTGCTCAAATAATAAGAGGATCATTATTAGTAATCCAATCTTTTCTTAGAAAATATATTCTATTACTATCATTGATAATAGTTAAAAATACAGTACGTATACTAGTATTTCAATTTCCAGAATGGTCAGAGGACTTTAAGGCTTGGAAGAAAGAAATGCATATTAAATGCACCTATAATGGTGTTCCATTATCAGAAACCGAATTTCCAAAAAACTGGTTAATAAATGGTATTCAAATAAAAATACTATTTCCCTTTTTCTTTAAACCTTGGCACAAATCTAAGGTACAATCTCTTCAAAAAGATCCACGAAAAAAAAAAAAAGATTTTTGTTTTTTAACAGTTTGGGGAATGGAAACTGACCTTCCTTTTGGTTCTCCCCGAAAACGACTGTCGTTTTTTAACCCCATTTTCAAAGAAATGAAAAAAAGAATTCGAAAATGGAAAACAAAGTCTTTTTTTGTGATACGAATTTTTTTTAAAAAAAAAAATTTAGTTGGATTGAAACAAATATCTGAATTAAACGAAACTAAAAACGAAAAAGATAGGAGAATTCCTAATCAAATGATTTCTGAATCATCCCTTATCATTCCCATTCAATCTATGGATTTGAATGATTTTTCATTTACCGAAACAAAAATGAAAGATCTGGCTGATAAAACAAACACAATCATGAATCGGATAAAAAAAATACAAAATCAAAAAGACAATAATAACGAGTTTATAACTAATGACAGAAATAGTAATTGTAATAAAACAAATTCTCTCAATAAATTATTAGTATCAATAAGAAAAAGTTTGAAGAAATTAAAAAAAAGAAATGTACGATTAATACGAAAATCCTATTTGAGAATCAATTTGATTATTCAAAAGATATACATAAAAGTATTTTTATGTATCATTCATACGAATAGTCCGAGAATCACTACACAACTTTTTGAATTATCAAAAAACGAATTTGATAAATTTATTTCCATTTCCAATAATGAAATAAATAAAGAAAAAATGAATAAAACAAGTGCTATTCACATTATTTGGACTCTGAAAAAACGGTTTTTTGATATTACTAAAAAGAATTCAAAAAATTTGAGCAACTTATCCTACTTTTCACAAGCGTATGTATTTTACCAAATATATAAAACTAAAATTTATAGAGATCTTCTTCAATATAAGGAAACATCTCTTTTTCTTAAGAAAGAAATAAAGGATTATTTCGAAACAGAAGGAATACTTCATTTTGAATTAGGGCATAAAAATCTTTTTAATTACACAATTTTTGAATGGAAAAACTCTTTAAGTAAGTATTATCAATATGAATTATCACGGATTCAATGGTATCGATTAGTACCCCACAAATGGCGAAACAGAGTGAATCAAAGATCTATTATGACTGAAAATAAAGATTTTCAAAAAAGTCATTCAGATGAAAAAGACCAATTAATTTTTTACAAAAAAAAAATTAATTTTGAATCGAATTCCTTCTCCAATGAAAAATATACTATTAATTTTCAAAAATACTATAAATATGCACTTTTCTCATATCAATCCATTAATTATGACGATAGAAAGGATTCATATATTTCTGTATCACCATTATGGATAAATAATTCGCAAGAAGGTTGTTATAATTCCAATATATACAACATAAAGAAAAGTGCCTTAGTTGATATGTCAGAGCGTATTATCCCTATATATAATTATATATATAATAATTATAATAATTTCGGACAGAACAAAAATATGACTCTAGATAAATTTCCAGATAAAAAATATTTTGATTTGAAAATTCTCTATTTGTGCTTTAGAAAGAAAGGGGATATTCATCCCTGGCTCGCTATCGATACCAATATCAACTTCAATAATAATACAAATACTAACACTAAAGTCAATAATTATCCAATAGTTGGTAAAATTGATAAAAAAGACCTTGTTTATCTTCAAATTGATAAAGATCAGAAAATCAAGATTTCAAAAAAAAAAAAAAGCCTTGTTGATTGGATGGGAATGAATGAAGAAATACTAAGGCGTTCGATTTCGAATCTAAAACTTTGGTTCTTTGGCGAATTTGTGCTTCTTTATAATACATATAAAATGAACCCCTGGATAATCCCGGCCAAAGAACTTCTTTTCAATTTAAATGAAACTGTTAGTGAAAATAAAAACATTACTAAAAATCAAAAAGAGAATCCCTTAAAATTATCCAAATTATCCAATGAAAATAAATCGAAATCTATTAAATTAGAAAATAAGAATCAAGACAAAAAAGAATCCCTAGGTAAAAACAATGTTGAATTAAATATACAAAATAAAGAAACTCTTGAATCAATTTTCTCAACTCAAGAAAAAGATATTGAAGAAGATTCTGCAGGCTCAGATAGGAAAAAACGTCAAAAGAGAAAACAATATAAGAGCAACACGGAAGCAGAACTTGATTTTGTCTTAAAAAGGTATTTACGTTTTCAATTGAGATGGAATAATTTTTTAAATCAAAAAATAACAAATAATATTAAAGTATATTGTCTCTTGCTTAGATTGGTAAATCCAAAAGAAATTGCTATATCCTCTATACAAGGTGGAGAAACAAGTCTAGATATTCTGATGATTCAAAAAGATTTTACTCTTAGAGAATTGATGAAAAAAAGAATATTAATTATCGAACCTGTGCGTTTGTCTATAAAAAACGACGGTCAATTTTTGATGTATCAAACTCTAAATGTTTCATTGGTTCATAAGAGTGAGTACCAACTTAATCAAAGTTACCGAGAAAAACACTATATTGATCGAAACAATTCCACTAATTATATTGTAAGACATCCAAATCAAAGAATAACTGAAAATCGAGATTATGGTTTAGTTATTCCTGAACGTATTTTTTCCACTAAATGGCATAGGGAATTAATAATTCGAATTTGTTTCAATTCTAGGAATAGAAATCTTATTTCGAACAATTCAGTATTTTGCAATAACGTAAAAAACTATGATCAAGTTTTGGATAAAAGTAAAAATTTTTATAGGGATAAAATTGAACTAATTCAATTAAAATCCTTTCTTTGGCCTACTTACCGATTAGAGGATTTATCTTGTATGAATCGATATTGGTTTGATACCAATAATGGAAGCCGTTTTAGTCTGTTAAGGATATATATGTATATATGTATCCCCGTTGAAAATTCGTGAATGATGCATTTCTCATCTCATATATATCTTTCAGGTCTGTATTTATTATATGAAACCGGGGGTTGTACACATTCCTTGTCTTACATTTCCATTCCAATACGATAAATCAATGCATGTATCCATATCCATTAGATAAATAATTAGATATTCGATTAGATCAAATAGGAATAGGTCAAAAAGATGTTCTCTTTTATCTGTATAAATATCTATTTTTTTTACTTATACTTAAGTACTATTACTTAATTAATACTTAAGTAAAATGAGAAAATGAATAGGATTATTTTTACTGATCGGTTAAATGGATTTTTGAATTTTAAAAAGGAAAAAAGAGTCGATTTTATCTTATGGTAAAAAAGAAAGTTATTTCGGTTATTTCAGAAGAAGAAAATCGGGGATCTATTGAATTTCAAGTCTTTCATTTCACCAATAAAATAAAAAGGCTTACTTCACATTTGGAATTTCACAGAAAAGACTATTTATCGCAGCGGGGTCTACGGAAAATCTTAGGAAAACGACAACGGCTGTTGTCTTATTTGTCAAATAAAAAAAGAGTTTCTTATAAAGAATTAATGAATCAACTGGATATTCGGGAATCAAAAACGCGTTAATTTTTTCATTTAAAAAAACAATGAAAATTGTTTATTTTATTGAATTTTTTTTTATCTAGAATTTAGACGAACTTCTTTTTGTTTTAAGCAGTTCATAAAAGAATGAATCGAGGAATAAACTATGAATGGAACAACTAAAAGAAAAGAACATATGATAGTCAATATGGGACCTCATCACCCATCAATGCATGGTGTTCTTCGTCTTATTCTTACTCTAGATGGCGAAGATGTTATTGATTGTGAGCCAATATTGGGTTATTTGCACAGAGGGATGGAAAAAATTGCCGAAAACCGAACAGTTATACAATATTTGCCTTATGTAACACGTTGGGATTATTTAGCTACTATGTTTACAGAAGCAATAACCGTAAATGGACCCGAGCAGATGGTGAATATTCAAGTACCTAAAAGAGCCAGTTATATCAGAGTGATTATGTTAGAATTGAGTCGTATAGCTTCTCATCTGTTATGGCTTGGCCCCTTTATGGCAGATATTGGTGCACAGACTCCCTTTTTCTATATTTTCAGAGAAAGAGAATTAGTATATGATCTATTTGAAGCTGCCACCGGTATGAGAATGATGCACAATTATTTTCGTATCGGAGGAGTAGGGGCCGATCTCCCTTATGGATGGATAGATAAATGTTTGGATTTCTGTGATTATTTTTTAACCGCTGTTTCTGAATACCAAAAACTTATTACGCGAAATCCCATTTTTTTAGAACGAGTTGAGGGTGTAGGTATTATTGGTGCAGAAGAAGCAATAAATTGGGGTTTATCCGGACCGATGTTACGAGCTTGTGGAATTCAATGGGATCTTCGTAAAGTCGATCATTATGAATGTTATGACGAATTCGATTGGGAAATCAATTGGCAAAAAGAAGGAGATTCATTAGCGCGTTATTTAGTTCGAATCAGTGAAATGAAGGAATCTATCAAAATTGTTCAACAGGCCCTCGAAGGAATTCCAGGCGGTCCTTATGAGAATTTAGAAATACGTTGCTTTGATAGAGAACGGGGTCCAGAATGGAATGATTTTGACTATCGCTTCATTAGTAAAAAAACCTCTCCTACTTTTGAATTACCGAAGCAAGAGCTTTATGTAAGAGTTGAAGCCCCAAAAGGGGAATTGGGAATTTATTTAATAGGGGATCAGAGTGGTTTTCCTTGGAGATGGAAAATTCGTCCCCCCGGTTTTATCAATTTGCAAATTTTTCCTCAGTTAGTTAAAAGAATGAAATTGGCGGATATTATGACAATACTAGGTAGCATAGATATCATTATGGGAGAAGTTGATCGTTGAAATGATAATTGATACAAGAGAAGTACAAGATATCCACTCTTTTTCTAGATTAGAATCTTTAAAAGAGATCTATGGGATCATAGGGATGCTTTTACCTATTTTGATTCTTGTATTGGGAATCACAATAGGTGTACTTGTAATTGTGTGGTTAGAAAGAGAAATATCCGCCGGAATACAACAACGTATTGGACCGGAATACGCCGGTCCGTTGGGAATTCTTCAAGCGTTAGCAGATGGAACAAAACTTATTTTCAAAGAAAACCTTCTTCCGTCTAGAGGAGATGGTCGTTTATTCATTATCGGACCATCCATAGCAGTTATATCCATTTTCGTAAGTTATTCAGTAATTCCTTTTAGCTATCAACTTGTTTTATCCGATCTCAATATCGGTGTTTTTTTATGGATTGCCCTTTCAAGTATTGTTCCGATTGGACTTCTTATGTCAGGATATGGATCAAACAACAAATATTCCTTTTTAGGTGGTCTACGAGCCGCTGCTCAATCGATTAGTTATGAAATACCGTTGACTCTTTGTGTGTTATCAATATCTCTACGTGCGTGTCGTTATAACCTTTTCTTTAATTCTTTTTTGTAAGTAAAGAAGTTGAATAGGTATCTTCACTTTTTTATTCATCATTCAGGTTAAATTAACTAAATCAGATAGTTATATGAGTGAAAAAAAAAACAGCTTCTAAATTAGCAGTAACAAGATTGAGTCTCATCTCCTAAGTACAAGAACGAAAAATAAAGTAAATTTAATATAAGCAAGACTTTTTTCCCTTTACCCCACGGATTGGTTGATTAGTGATTAGTCATCCTGGCTTGAAGCGGGCTCAAAAGATCAACCGTATATAGTTTTCACTATTCTTTATATGTATTACTAGAACGGAGGGTTCGACAAAAATGAGTGGATGGTTAGGAACACAAAAATACATAAAAGATTAGTAATAGAAATTTTTATGTCAATTTTCAAAACAAAAATCTTTGGATAACATAAAAAGAACAATAATTGGGGCTTTCAATTTGTAGAAATAATCAAGCAGTACTCCTCACGATTGCAATCCAGAGTATGCTCCTACTCACAGATTAAAAAACGACTATCCGAAACGAAATAATCTTTTCTTGTTTTGAACTCCCTCTTTTCTTTGAAAGAAGAATAGGAACAAAATTCATAGAGATCACTAAATAGCCTGCATTATTAAGACACTCATCTAATCTCTGATTTTTTTTCATAATAATCAAAAAAAGATGGCTATTGATATTCATAGAAAGAGTATTTTATTAATAAGTTATTACTCAACAAAGAAAAATTCAAATTATTAAAGGACGAGATTAATTCATAAGTGCTTTTTGAGTTATTATATCTATATCATTCTGACATACAGAATTCCATCGGTCTAATTTTTGACCTTCCGGCGGGTGTTGATTCTATCTATATTTTGACCCCAAATAAAATCTATCACGATAAAAAATATCAACCCGGTCCTTAGATTTCTTGATGGCCGTCAAGGAGCCGTATGAGGTGAAAATCTCATGTACGGTTCTGGACTAGCGATGGGAACAGTGATGTTCCCACCGACTATTATTATCTAATAGTTCAAGTACAGTTGATATAGTTGAGGCGCAATCCAAATATGGGTTTGTAGGATGGAATTTGTGGCGTCAACCTATAGGGTTTATCATTTTTCTAATTTCTTCCCTAGCAGAATGTGAGAGATTGCCTTTTGATTTACCCGAAGCAGAGGAAGAATTAGTAGCAGGTTATCAAACCGAATATTCGGGTATCAAATTTGGATTATTTTATGTTGCTTCCTATCTCAATCTATTAGTTTCGTCGTTATTTGTAACAATTCTGTACTTGGGTGGTTGGAATATCTTTATTCCGTCCGTATTTTTTTCTGATCGAGTTGAAATAAATAAAGTAGGTAGGGTCTTTCGAATGACAATTGGTCTTTTTATTACTTTAGCTAAAACTTATTTGTTCGTGTTCATTTCTATCACAACAAGATGGACTCTACCGAGACTAAGAATGGACCAACTATTAAATCTTGGATGGAAATTTCTTTTACCCATTTCTCTTGGTAATTTATTATTAACAACCTCTTCTCAACTCCTTTCACTCTAAACGAAAAAAGAATATGATATTCTATATTTCTCACTTCTCATCAAACAAGAGAAAGAAACAAACATAAGATTATTTATAGATCTTTCCAATATGTTACCGATGGTAACTGGGTTCATAAATTATGGCCAACAAGCAATACGGGCGGCAAGGTACATTGGTCAAGGATTCATCATTACCTTATCCCATGCAAATCGTTTACCTGTAACTATTCAATATCCTTATGAAAAGTTAATTACATCGGAGCGTTTCCGCGGACGAATCCATTTTGAATTTGATAAATGCATAGCTTGTGAAGTATGTGTTCGTGTATGTCCTATAGATCTACCCGTTGTTGATTGGAAATTGGAAACCGGTATGCGAAAAAAACGCTTGCTTAATTACAGTATTGATTTCGGAATTTGTATATTTTGTGGAAATTGCGTTGAGTATTGTCCAACAAATTGTTTATCAATGACTGAAGAATATGAGCTTTCTGCTTATGATCGTCACGAATTGAATTATAATCAAATCGCATTAGGTCGGTTACCGATGTCAGTAATTAATGATTATACAATTCGAACAATTTTGAATTATCCTCAAATAAAAAATGCATTTCATGATTAAAGAATGATTAAAGAGTAATTACTAATTACTTATAGTAATGTATAGTCAGGTTCAATTTTATCTAATTGAAAGGAATCGTTCCTTATTTTTTTTTTTTTTTTGCTCACTAGAACTCGAAATTGCAATTAATTGTTGATTAGTTAGTGAGAAGTGCAAATCAATTTGGATTGAAAATAGAATTTAATAATTTCTCTATTTATTTAGAAATAGTTTCCAGCTAACTTTTCTAGGCGTAAGGGGGAACAAGATATTGGTATAGTAATTGGACCTAGACGTAATTCAAATCCATTAGAAACACCATTCCATTTTAATTGAATTCAATTAGGAGCATATCATAAAAAAAGAAAAAATTTCCTGGTCAGGTCAATAAAATCATGAAAAACATTTCAATTTTTTTATCTTGTATATAGAATGGATTTGCCTGGACCAATACATGATTTTCTTTTAGTTTTTCTGGGATCAGGTCTTCTATTAGGAGGTATAGGAGTGGTATTACTTACCAATCCAATTTATTCGGCTTTTGCATTGGGATTGGTTCTTGTTTGCATATCGTTATTTTATATTTTATCAAACTCTCATTTTGTAGCGGCTGCACAGCTCCTTATTTATGTCGGAGCTATAAACGTTTTAATTTTATTTGCTGTCATGTTCATGAATGGTTCAGAATATTATAAAGATTTCGATCTTTGGACTGTTGGGAATGGGATTACTTCGTTGGTTTGTACAAGTATTTTCATCGCCATAATTACCACGATTCTCGATACGTCTTGGTACGGAATTATTTGGACGACAAAATCAAACCAAATTATCGAACAAGATTTGATAGGGAATAGTCAACAAATTGGAATTCATTTATCAACGGATTTTTTTCTTCCATTTGAACTCATTTCAATAATTCTTTTAGTTGCTTTGATAGGTGCAATTGTTGTTGCCCGTCAATGAAAAATCTTTCTAACTATTAAGAACAATCGAAATTGAAATTTTCTCGCTCTTATCAAATCCATTTAGCTTTCATTTTTGAATTCTATTTCAATATCTATTATAGTTAAGCGAAAGCCTTGGTTTATTGTTCATGGCGAAATGATTCAAAATTGATAAGGAGCTGATCAATGATACTTGAACATGCACTTGTTTTGAGTGCCTATTTATTTTCGATTGGTATCTATGGATTGATCACGAGTCGAAATATGGTTAGGGCTCTTATGTGTTTGGAACTTATCCTGAATGCAGTTAATATAAATTTCGTAACATTTTCGGATTTGTTTGATAGTCGACAATTACAAGGAGATATTTTCTCTATTTTTGTTATAGCTATTGCCGCAGCCGAAGCGGCTATTGGGTTAGCTATTGTTTCATCAATTTATCGTAATAGAAAATCAACTCGTATCAATCAATCGAATTTATTGAATAAATAAGTAATAATAATTTCATTTATTTTAAAAATTCGAATATTCATCAATTATTTAATACTAAATGTAAAAATGTACGAAATCAAAGTATCTTAGCCAACCCAGGAGTCGCGATCCATAATTCGATTGATTATTAAAATAATGATAAAATCATTGATTCATCTGGTATATAAATATATGATTTATATATAAGTTTACTAAATCGAAGATTTATGATATTCAAAAAATGAGAGATCCAATGTCACATTCAGTAAAGATTTATGATACATGTATAGGATGTACTCAGTGTGTCCGAGCCTGCCCAACCGATGTATTAGAAATGATCCCTTGGGATGGATGTAAGGCTAAGCAAATTGCTTCTGCTCCACGAACGGAGGACTGTGTTGGTTGTAAGAGATGTGAATCCGCTTGCCCAACGGATTTTTTGAGCGTGAGGGTTTATTTATGGCATGAAACAACTCGAAGCATGGGTCTAGCTTATTAATATAATAAGTTTCAGAAAAAACTACTTTAAACAAACTGAATTTTCAATTTTTTTTAAATACAATTGATTTTTTTTATCGACAAAAAAACCCGTTCTCGAAAAAGAACGGGTTTTGGGGTCTAATTCTATCTTGTCTTTACCACGAATTATTTTCCTTGGTTAACAATAATTGTAGGTTTACCAATATTAGCGGGTTCTTTAATTTTCTTTCTACCTCATAGAGGAAATAAGGTAATAAGGTGGTATACCATATCCATTTCGATTTTTGAACTCCTTTTAACGACCTATACATTCTGTTATCATTTCCAATTGACCGATCCATTAAATCAACTAGCAGAGGATTATAAATGGATTAATTTTTTTGATTTTAACTGGAGATTGGGAATCGATGGGCTTTCTATAGGAACCATTTTACTGACGGGATTTATAACCACTTTAGCTACTTTAGCAGCCTGGCCGGTTACTCGGGATTCCCGATTGTTCCATTTCCTGATGTTAGCAATGTACAGCGGTCAAATAGGATCATTTTCTTCTCACGATCTTTTACTTTTTTTTCTCATGTGGGAGTTCGAATTAATTCCCGTTTATTTACTTCTATTGATATGGGGAGGACAGAAACGTCTGTATTCAGCTACAAAATTCATTTTATACACTGCGGGGGGGTCTATTTTTCTATTAATAGGCGTTTTTGGTATTGGCTTATATGGTTCGAATGAACCAACATTAAATTTTGAAATATTAGCTAACCAATCGTATCCTGTAGCACTAGAATTACTATTTTATACTGGATTTTTTATTGCTTTTGCAGTCAAATTACCGATCATACCCTTACATACATGGTTACCAGACACCCACGGGGAGGCACATTACAGTACTTGTATGCTTCTAGCTGGAATTTTATTAAAAATGGGAGCATATGGTTTGGTTCGGATCAATATGCAATTATTCCCCCATGCTCATTCTATATTTTCTCCCTGGTTGATTATAGTAGGTGCAATACAAATAATCTATGCAGCTTCAACATCTCCCGGTCAACGTAATTTAAAAAAAAGAATAGCCTATTCCTCCGTATCTCATATGGGGTTCATAATTATCGGAATTGGAGCGATAACCGATACGGGGCTCAATGGAGCCCTTTTACAAATGATTTCTCACGGATTTATTGGTGCTGCTCTTTTTTTCTTGGCAGGAATGACGTATGATAGAATACGTCTTGTTTATCTCGACACCATGGGTGGAATGGCGATTTTCCTTCCAAAAATATTCACACTGTTCAGTATCTTATCAATGGCTTCCCTTGCATTACCCGGCATGAGTGGTTTTGTTGCCGAATTGATAGTCTTTTTTGGAATAATTACCAGCCAACAATATTTTTTAATTCCAAAAATACTAATTACTCTTCTAATGGCAATTGGAATGATATTAACTCCTATTTATTTATTATCGATGTTACGTCAAATGTTCTATGGATACAAGATTTTGAATGTGCAAAACTCTTATTTTTTTGATTCTGGGCCGAGAGAATTATTTATTTTAATCTCTATTCTTCTACCAATAATAGGTATTGGTATTTATCCGGATTTCATTCTCTCACTCTCAGTTGAGAAGGTCGAAGCTATTATATCTACATATTTTTATCGAGCGTTTTTTTCATGAATAAAACAAGAAAAAATTAAGAATCCTATTCTTTCTTTTTCGTTTTGCAGTTTTAAAATGAAAAATAAAAATTAACTAAAGTCAAAATGAATTGAAATTTTGACTAGATGGATTTATTTTTGTGAGAACCTTTTGAATCAATTAGTGTAGTGATTCAAATGGTTCTCGACATCTTCCCTGAAGTATGGAGTTTTTTTTCTTATATTCTTTAACTTAATATTTAATAATTGAGTATTTAAAATTTTGATTTTATTATCATTTTTTTGAAAATGTTTTATGTTTCTATTTGTAGTAATCTTTTCCAATTTGATTTCTCATGTTAATGAAAATTAAAGGAACCATAACTATGTAACCCTATTCCTAATAAATTGACCCAAAAATAGCATATCCAAATTATAAGAAAGCCCATAGAAGCCACAATCGCGCAATTTAGACTTTTGAACTTTTTTTTATTTGTTCGAATATGTAAATAAATTGCAAATATAATCCAAGTAATAAATGACCAAGTTTCTTTTGGGTCCCAGTTCCAATATGATCCCCATGCCTCATTAGCCCATACTGATCCTGAAAGAATCCCGATGTTTAAAAAGATAAACCCTAGACTAATAATACGATAACTCCACTGATCTAATTGTTGAATTAGTTGAGCTCTGTAATAATTTCTCGCAGAACAAGAGAAGTTGTTTATTAAAACATTCCGCTTTTCATTTATATATTGGATCTTGTTAAATGAAAATGACTCGTTTACGAAATTTTGAAAAATTTTTTGAAATGAAAATGAAATGACTAAAAGAGCTACTGATAATAATGATCCGCATAAAAGAGCTGCATAGCCCAATATCATCATACTTACGTGCATCATTAACCACTGGGATTGAAGCGCGGGTACTAATATTATAGATTGATGTATTTCGGTTAAAAGACCTGAAGTGGTAAAGCCGTGTAGAAAAATTGTACTTGGCGAGGTTATTGCGCTTAAATAATTGGTATGTTTTTTAAAATATGGAACGATAGAAATAAGGGAGAAACTCCATGAAAGAAAAATGAATGATTCATATAAATCACTTAATGGGAAATGCCCCGAATAAATCCACCGAGTGATTAATAATCCCGTTATACAGAAAAAAGTAGCTATAATGCCTTTTTCTGACGAATAATATAGTCCTACGATTTCATCAACGGATAAAATTATCAAAAAAATTGTAATTACAATTGAAACGATCGAAAATGATATATGAGTTAATATATGTTCTAAGGTGGAAAATATCATAAAAATTCTCAAATAAAAAAAAAGGTATAGAAAATGATACGGAATCTAATCTGGAATTGCATTTATTATATATAGAACTTATTGTCTTTCTTTTCGAAGATAGCCTGCCGCCACTCGGACTCGAACCGAGATGCTCTAGCACTGCTTCCTAAGAGCAGCGTGTCTACCAATTTCACCATAGCGGCGTACGCGAAATAATAATAAGCTTTTTTTATTTAGTTGTCGAGATTGAAATTCAAAAAGTTAATTAAATTAATGACAAAAAATTCCTTTCGTTTTACTCCATATTGAAACATTCCAAAATATTACCATAATTCAATTCTTATTTAGTAATTCAATTATTAATTAATTCAATTATTAAAATGGCTATTCGAAATTCAAGTAGCTTGATGGGGAAAATAAGAATCCCCATCAGGAAAGACTACAATAAAAAAATACCATTTTTTTATTATTTATTATAAGTTTGATTATTGGATTGTTGCACAAAAAAACTTTTTGAATTATCCGTAGAAATAGATTTCGCTAATGAAAAAGCCTTCAATGCTGTAAAATAGGCTTTTATTTTCCAAATATTCTTACGAATATGTTTTTTTGATATAGAAGTACGTTTTTTTGGAACTGCCATGAAAAAATCAATTTGAAAAAATTCTTTTTTTATCTAGTTGAATGTGAAAGACATTTATTGTTCAAACAATTTCATTTATTTTTCAATTTTTTTTTAATCTTGATTCCATTCAATCCAACTAAATATCTGACAAGACACAAAAAAGAAATAACGAAGTTTTTATATATCTATGTTTATTTTTGTCGTGTTTTATATTTATATCCGTATCAAAATAGAATCAAAGGTGAAAAAAGGAATCCTTGCTCATTGATTTTGATCCATGGTAGGTATCAAAAGAAAAATGTCGGATATTCTAATAGTCCTTTCGACAATTCTAAAAAAATTCCATGTGTTTTATATTATTTATATTAATGTTTATATTAATGGAAAACAAAAGGAATGTATAAAATACTCTGTGTATATTTGTTGTATGGAATTATCAATTTTTCGTCTACGGATAGAAAAAATTATCGTAATACCTAAGGTAATTGAATTGTTTTATATCTTTAGTAAGTAGAAAGATCTTCGTTATAACTTAGCTAATTTATTTAGATTTAGTTAGATAAGTTATTATAGATAACTATTTATAGTTAGTTATTTATAGTAATAAAAGTTTATTATTTTTTTTTAGTCAAATTTTTACTAAAATTCTAGTAAATTATATAAAAGTCAATTTTTAAAAATAGAAAATACATAAAAGATATATAGAAAATTCAAAAAAAAAATTAATATATATTTATATAATATATATATATATAAATATATATTTTTTTCTATAGAATATAGAAATTAATATAAAATATAAATTAATATAAAGAAAAAATAGTATTAGTATTTTTAGTTAATTTTTTCTTTTTATTTCATTTTCGATTGCACTATTAGCCTGATCCTATTTATTCTAACTTCCTTCTTCCTCTGAATATTCGAAGGAGTTGAGAAAGAATAATTCAGAATAAAATAAGAATAAAAGATAAAAGGTTTTTTTATGGACTATACATATCCCTATTCATGGATTATACCTCTCATTCCACTTCCCATTCCTATGTTAATAGGAGTTGGACTTATCGTTTTTCCAATGGCAACAAAAAATCTTCGACGTATGTGGTCCTTTCCTAATATCTTTCTACTAAATGTAGTTATGCTCCTTTCGGTCTATCTATCTATTCAGCAAATAAATAAAAGTTCTATCTATCAATATGTATGGTCTTGGACAATTAATAATGATTTTTCTTTAGACTTCGGTTACTTAATAGATTCGCTTGCTTCGATTATGGTAATATTAATTAGTACGGTTGGAATTCTGGTTCTTTTTTATAGTGACAATTATATGTATCATGATCAGGGATATTTGAGATTTTTTTCTTATATGAGTTTTTTCACTACCTCCATGTTGGGATTAGTTACTAGTGTGAATTTGATTCAAATTTATATTTTTTGGGAATTAGTTGGAATGTGTTCTTATCTATTAATAGGTTTTTGGTTCACACGACCTATTGCGGCGAATGCTTGTCAAAAAGCCTTTGTAACGAATCGTGTAGGCGATTTTGGTTTATTATTAGGGATTTTGGGACTTTATGCTATAACGGGTAGTTTCGAATTTAGAGATTTATTCGAAATAGTAAATAAATTAGTTTATAATAATGAGGTAAATTTTGTATTTCTTACTTTGTGTGCCTTGCTTTTATTTACAGGTGCGGTTGCCAAGTCTTCTCAATTCCCCCTTCACGTATGGTTACCCGATGCCATGGAAGGTCCCACTCCTATTTCGGCTCTTATACATGCCGCTACTATGGTCGCAGCAGGTATTTTTCTTGTAGCTCGCCTCCTTCCTCTTTTTATAATTATACCTCATATAATGAATTTGATTTCTTTGATAGGTATAGTAACACTACTATTCGGAGCTACTTTATCCCTTGCTCAAACAGATATTAAAAGAAGTTTGGCGTATTCTACGATGTCCCAACTGGGTTATATGATGTTAGCTTTAGGAATGGGATCGTATCAGGCGGCTTTATTTCATTTGATTACTCATGCTTATTCGAAAGCATTATTGTTTTTAGGATCCGGATCTATTATTCATTCAATGGAAGCTATTGTTGGATATTCTCCCGATAAAAGTCAGAATATGGTTCTTATGGGAGGGTTGAAAAAGCATGTACCAATTACAAAAACTGCTTTTTTAATAGGTACGCTTTCTCTTTGTGGTATTCCACCTCTCGCTTGTTTTTGGTCCAAAGACCAAATTCTTAACGATAGTTGGTTGTATTCTCCGGTTTTTGCAATTATAGCTTGTTTCACAGCAGGATTAACCGCATTTTATATGTTTCGAATCTATTTACTGACTTTTGAGGGACATTTAAACGTTCATTTTAAGAATTATAGTGGTCAAAAAAGTGGTTCCTGCTATTCAATATCTCCATGGGGAAAAGAAATTCAAAAAAACAAGTTTTTTTTATTATTTTCAATAAATAATAATGAAAAGGGGATTCTCTTTTTTTTCAATACAACCTATCGAATTTTTGATAATGGAAAAAAAATGATACGCCCTTTTATTAGTATTGCTTGTTTTGGAATTCAAAATACGTTTTTTTATCCCTCCGAATCGGACAGTACTATGCTATTTTCCATGTCTATATTAGTACTATTTACTTGTCTTGTTGGAATTATAGGAATTCCTTATAATCAAAGTGGAATTAATTTTGATCTATTATCAAATTTGTTGAATCCGTCTATAAACCTTTTATATCCGAATAAAAATAATTTTATAGATTGGTATGAATTTTTTATAAATGGAATCTTTTCGGTCAGTCTAGCTTTTTTTGGTATATTTATAGCGTTTTTTTCATATAAGCCCATTTATTCATCTTTCAAAAATTTCAACTTACAAAATTCATTTGTTAAAGGTGGTAATAATAATACTACAGCTCTCTGGGAAAAAATAATTAATCTCATTTATGATTGGTCATATAATCGTGGTTACATAGATTTTTTTTATCGAATATCTTTAGCTGGGGGTCTAAGAAGATTTGCTGAACTAACTCATTTTTTTGATCGACGAGGAATTGATGGAATTCCAAACGCTTTTGGCCTTATAAGTTTCT